AACCCGTCGTTTCAGTGACTCATAGGGCTTCCCTCAGTTCAGTCTTTTTGGTTCTTGAAAATGGTCGCCACCTCTCCTCTTCTTTCAGTCGAGTTACTAAAGTACCTCTCCCAGGACCGGAATGATTATCCCTGCCCGATGGGTCTACATCCATCCCTGAATGTCGTCGGGTACTGTTCACTTCCCCGCCATTCTTGTAACCGTCACCTGTAATCCGCGCAGGTGTGTCCGCACCCCCCTGAGTGGACGAGAAAGAAAGGATTTCTCGGAGCAACCCCCCAGGTTCCAGACCCAGGAGTCAACTTTCCCGTATGAGCATTCGGTACATGTATCAGTCCGTGGGAAGAGTGAAAGGGTCACCACTACTGAGGATCTCCCCCCCCCTAATCTTAGATAGGTCGTCTGAGGGTTCGCCGCGGTTCATTGCTGTGCTTACACACAAGGCTACCCTTCTCCGAAAGCTACGCGGGACCACCTACCACTAGTCTTCGGCCGGAGGGGTTTATTGCACAAAAACGCCGGGACGCAGGCTCCCGAAGAGGGAAGCCCAACGAATGTCAGATGCAAAGTTCCGCACCTCATTAAGATCATATTGGCATACTCTCCCAAAAAAAAAAGAGCAGACCCCATTGAAGACGAGAGTAAGGGGTTCCTCCAAGGCCATTTCTGTCCACCGCCCTTCTCACGGAACCGTACGTGGACGTTACCGCTCATACAGCTCCCAGCCAGCAAGCAGTTAGCCTTCCTCTACAAGAAATGGAAATGTGGATGAATCGAATGAAATCGAGGAATTCGGTTTTTCTTTTCAGACATGATAAGTAAGAGCATCCCTTTCACAAAAACCTACGGATCCCCCGAGGAACGCCTGCCACTTCAGCACCTTGTGATCTTTGAGAAGATCATTACGAGCCCTTTCCTAGAATGTTTTTGTAGATTCCGAAAATTCCAGAGTGGATCGGGACGAGAATGAATCCGGGAATCCAGAGGGCATACTCATCCTGGAGCTTCCGCTCTCCCCTGGGAAGGGCTTTTTTATGGATAGAGAGATGAGGAGAGGGATTTCTTACTCGACTAAAAGGAGAGGGTAGCCTCCCGTAAAATAAGAAAGTAAAAAAAACTGGATTAAGAGACGAAAATTCTTCAAAGAAAGCCATAGAAGTTGTATCATCTATTATATTCCAGCGTGACTGCTCACGTCGGGATAATCTTGATTTTAGAATACCTTTAATATACTTTGAAATATAAGCTCCACTCCCTTCTTCACTGCGTATGCTCTCTTCTCTCACTGCGAATGATGCCAAAAAGAGTTCAGCTCGCAAGCGGAGTCTCATTGGCCGTGAATCAGAAGCTACCATGTTCTAACTTGCACTTAGTCAATTGGGAAGATTAACCACAACAAATCATAAACATCAGATCGGACCTTTACTTTAATAACAAGAATTTGATTAGCGTTCTTTCTTTTAGTTTGAACAACAAAGTCCGGGCCAACAATATCCCAAGTTAATCTGTAAAAGTCAGCTGGAAAACCATCCGAGCCAGGGGATTTGTCGAGCGGCATGCTGAAAAGACAATTTTGAATCTCCTCCGTAGTAACCTGTTGCAGAAGATTCGCTTGCATCTCGTTGGAGCATCTGAAGTCGATAAGAGAGCGAAGGGATGAGATAGAGGCTCGAGTGTGGTTCACCGGTGAAAACTGAAACAGGTTGGAGAAGTAACGAATGGCTTCTTATTGGATATCACTTGTTCGAAATAGATCCACACCTTGATCTGATGTAATTCTGCGGATTGCATTAGCAGATTTTCTGGCTTCGGCAACTCCATGAAAAATCGCCGATGAAAAAAAAGGCAATATCCACTCGTAGATCGGGTTGGTTATATTTATATAAGGGCTATTTTGCATATTTTGAATGTTGATAGGCAGTAGGGTAAGGAAAGGATCATCAATCTATGATAATTTCCGAGTTGCAAAATCCAAATACAACCTGACTTGAATCCTTACTGGACTACTTCATATGCCTTCCGCACACAGGACAGAGGAATTCACTCCACACACGAGCCAACTCCCCTAAAATAAAAGGCCTTTCTTTCATGCAATTGGCGACGCCATCGCCTATATCTTTCTTGTTAAGATCTTAAGCTTCCTGGACGTCTACAAATCTGTTAGGCAGGAAATGTTTACATTGGGGAAGAGTTCATGCTATCATGTCGCTAAAAAGTGGGCTCGGGGAACGCCTTTGAAAGTAGTGTTCAAAAGCCTTACTTCATTGGTTCGATCAGTCTTTTCGTATAAATAGCATTGGGCGTTTAGCACCGGCCTTCTATTCATTCCCACCCTCTGTGAAGCAGTTATTCGGACTAAGATCGTCATCGTATCCTCAAGGCAAGCTCCTGAAGTAGAAGTGTGAGGCAAGACGGTAAACTACGAAAATCCTTTTTTGAGGGTGGAATAAGGCACGCGGAAGACTTAGGAGTAGGAGATCATCAAAAAAGAAATCCAATGCTTGTCGTGGGCAATCCTATAGCCACTTTCCTCGGGATCGGCTTAGGAGGAACCCCTCACTTCGTTTGAGGACTTGTTCTGTAGCTTTCTCACCTAAAAGATTAGCTCCTTTATCGCCGAAAAGATGCTTTCGAAATGCATTCCCTATGGACTGCAAAAATATTGACACTCGGAAACCACCATCTGGAAATTTGATGACTGGCATAAGATTCACGTCAAGTTCAGAAAGGTATTATTATCGCTTCGCGCTTGTGCTAAGGTAGCTTTTTCTAAAAAATACCCTACCTTAACCTATTTAGATGTAGAACCCGTCTAGTGGCTTACAGAGAGATGAAGATTTTGACTTGGTTTAGCTGTCATAGTGGAGCGAAGGGACCCATTGGAGTCTGGGGCCCTAGCGTGACTCCTTAGTCTACTTACAGTGCATTAAGTACTTCTCCCCTTTCCTTTATTGATTGCACGAGCATCATAGTCTTAGTCGTTCTATGACACTAGTTGAGTCTTTTCCGCAATACATTTTTCCGTTGATTTAGTTGAGTTAGTCGAAGGAGTAAGGCCCCTATGAGAACTAGCGAAGCTATTGGTGGATAAAGATTCCTTCTCTTTAACTACGTAACTAACCCACTCTAAATCTCTTTTAACCACTGAAAGCTAGGAGTCAGGTAGAGGGTAGTCAGAGATGAAGTTAGAGTCGGCACCTCTCAGAGTAAGCGAAGCGAGGGGTGGATAATAGATCTTACCTTCTGTAATCACTGCAAGCCAATGCTTGTTGGTTCGAAGTAATGCTCCTTTTCGGACTTCACAGTACTGTACCAGAGATCGGGTCGAAGAAGGCCACAAGTGGAAGGAGAAGGATCTGCGCATTTGCTTGGTTGGCGGCTGGCTAGCTTAGCTCTCGTCCTGTAGCTGCTGCTTATCGACCGGCAGACCGGCTACCAGCAGCAAGAATTGAATCTTTTGAGCCTTAAGTTCTTCTTGCCCCAGTTTCACTATCTCTTTCACTTCTTCGATTCCCCTTGAAGTAGGGGGTTTCAGTGGGAACGAGATCAATCAATGAAGGGTCAAGAGGAAGAAGAAAAGAAGACTAATCTGGATATTCCCGAAGATGCTTGACTTCGAGTTCTTGGAGTGACAGCTTTGTAAACAAGGGTCCCTTACTTTTGAGTTTCGAAAATGCATCTTTCTTTCTCCCATGCCTTTTCATTGGTCAACAACCAAACCAACCACTAATTCTTCCTTCACTACTAATACAGGAAGAAGTCTTGTCTTCTTCTGTTCGGAATCCATTTTTATCAAAAGAAATACTCCAAAATAATATAAATAATAAATATATAGAATATAGAAAGAATTGCTTAAATAACTCAGCGATCTAAAATCATAGTCACGATCTACTAAAAGTCAAGTTGAGCACCCGGACCAGAGGTGGCCGGGAATCTTATGTCAAAAGGACTAACGACGATGAAAGAGGAGAAGGAGGAGTAGGAGGAGTCAGACGGAATCAAATGATTACGAGATAGACAATGAGACCAGGGAGAGCAAGAGCACTTAGACAATTCACTTTGAGTACAGGAAAGTCTGCTGGTAGGAATTCCTCAGGGCGTATTACGGTTTTTCACCGAGGGGGTGGCTCGAAGCGATTGCTGCGAAGAATTGATCTGAAACGAAGCACTTCCTCTATGGGCATTGTAGAGAGTATAGAATATGACCCTAATCGTTCTTCTCAGATCGCTCCAGTACGATGGATCAAGGGGGGCTGCCAGAAAAAAATGAACACGATCGAGGAGTTCGCTCCGCCGCGCAAGATCCTCGAACCTACCACGAACACCATCAGCGGCCTCTTTTCGTTCTCTTTCCTGCCCGGGAAGGTGGATCAAAGAAAGGTAGCTTGCTTCTCTCCTGGACTGATGGCCGCTTATGTAGTGGTCGGCCTTCCTACCGGAATGCCTCCTTTGTCTTCGTCTAAGAGCGCCTTTGCTAGTAAGGGCGCAGGAAGCACAAAAACTTTAGTGAAGGACGTCTTCTTCTCTGCCTTCTCCTCTCCAAAGGCGTTCCTCGAGACTGCATCCCTTGCCTTTGCTAGCTCTTTTGGTTTCCCAAGGATAGCGGTAGCTGGGGTTCCTTCCGCTTTCTTCGCTCCGCGAATGAGACAGAAAGTGAGAGGAAAAAGCACGTTCTCTCTTTTCGAGGTCCGAAAGTGGAGAACGCATAGCATTCTCTGGGCACATAGGATCAAAGGTAAAGCAGGGCTTTCTTGGCAGAGTTTTAGGCGGCAAGATACTTTAGGGCTTGTTGGAGCTGCTGGGCATAACAAATCGAAGCCGAAGACGGATCAAGGCTTGCCTGCCAAGCCGATAGGCGAAAGGGCGAAGCAACTCAAAGCTCTCCGGGGTTTGAGGGCGAAGGATGGAGCGTGCAAAGTCGATCGTGCACCTGTCGTGTGACCCGTTGGTCCTAAGCAATGTCTTGCGCGAAGCGACCCACCTAGAAAGAGCTCTTCTTT